GACAGGGCGGTGCTCTGACCGATTGAACTACAATCCCAGGGAAATGAGTTATACAGCATACATATTCTTATAATTTCTTTATATTTATAATTGCCGTGTTTTACCAGAAACACGAGTGATTGATATTCACATGGATATGAACTATAGTGAGAGTGACACGGATTACTAGTAATCCTGTGGTTATTGCCACATCGATTGATAAGATAATCAACCTTTCAATGAAAAAAAAGGACTCTTTTTTTCTTTACTCCTTCTTATATTTACAGATTATTAATCTAGATCGTTAGAAAGATCAGAACGCGTGGGAACAAATGAACAAAGAAATAGGGATATAGCAGAAAAAATGGACCATTTATTCCTCTATATCAGGCATTTCTGGAAGACAAATTGGTTATATCATCCCCATGGATCGGCGAATTATTGGGCCGAGCTGGATTTGAACCAGCGTAGACATATCGCCAACGAATTTACAGTCCGTCCCCATTAACCGCTCGGGCATCGACCCAGGAAGAATCAATTCTAGGCTTATTGATAATCCATGATCAACTTCCTTTCGTAATACCCTACCCCCAGGGGAAGTCGAATCCCCGCTGCCTCCTTGAAAGAGAGATGTCCTGAACCGCTAGACGATAGGGGCATACCTGCCCGATCGCCATCATATTATGCTCATAGTATGAGCAGTTTTTTGGAATTGTCAATATAATGTAATGGCATGACTAGATCCGAAGAATCTTTCTTGCTTCCACAATTACATAGAATTTTTTGATTGTTCATTCATGAACCATCATATATATATGACGAAGTATAGGATCCCCTCAGCGGGGATTTGTCCGACAAAAAAAAAGTCAAACCCCATTTCTTCAATTTTCACTCATTGATTCGCTCATCGTTAAGACGAGATATGCCTCACTAACACTAAGCCAGGAAATTCAGAAATGATAGAATTTTTTTTTGATTGATTCAAAAAGGTGATGTAGAACTCGTAAATCTGGGAAGGGATTGACAAGTAATCGAAAAGATTCTTTTTTTTCTATAAGAATTCAGTTCAGGATACGAGTCGAATCCTTCATCACATGATTCGATGAAATATTTTGGATCTATGTCGGATTGGTACATGTATCAATCAAGTGAATCTCGCCTCGATGGGTCAATAAAAGCAAAGCAATTAGGAGCGAAACAATTCATTGCATTGATATTTCTCAAATATAAATAATCATTTGATTTGACCCTAGAACTTCCTAGGTAAATCAAATGGCTTGTTCTTGAATGAGCCCCCTATGCATACATGTATATATGTACATATAGTCTATACATAGATACATGCAGTAGACTCATAGTGGTTAGTGGCCTCTTCATGAATTGAAGAAAATGGCCCTTTTAACTCAGTGGTAGAGTAACGCCATGGTAAGGCGTAAGTCATCGGTTCAAATCCGATAAAGGGCTTTTTCCACTAAGCTCCCGCCTTAGTCTTCATTTTTCATCGGAGAATAGAGATATTATTGATATTTGTAATAAAAAAAAGGTAAACGGACCGCATAATGAGTTATCATTCTAATGAGTTATAGGTATAAAGTTGAACATTTGTTCATTATGATAATAAGGAATCCCACTTATTAGGAGGACTACTATGTCACTACAGGCTATACTCCTCCTCATGTTTCATTATTTATATTTTTGGTCCCGGGACATGGATATTCGAGATAATACCCAATCTCAATTATGAATCGACAAACCAAAGTTTTACTACTTCTCCATTGTTCCAATTAAATCCATCGGAAAAATTAGAAATCAAGAAAAGAAAAAGTAAGTGGACCTGACCCATTGAATCATGACTATATCAGCTATTCTGATATTCAAATTGGATAGAGATAAAATTGTAGAAGCGGACCCTTTTTTATTTCCTTGGACCACGCAAGAATTTGTCGATATTTCCGATTGAATCTTCTTGTTCCTGGATGCTCCATAGGAATAAATCGCTATTCCCTTCCTCCACAGAGAAACCATTTATTCCGAGTCACAAGAGCAATATATTTTTCAATATCTTTCTTTGATTCCAGAAAAAGATCAGTTTATATCTATATAGGATTTCGATATAGATATCAGATCATGGCTTCATGTACCAAATATTTCCATATTGATGCATCAGAAATTTTGGTTCCGCCAATGCAATGGAGAGCGAATGCGAGAAAGGGACTTTCATTTAAGTCTCCTATTATTTAATATTTAATTTAGGGACATGGACAAAAAAATAGGGAATTTTCCTTTTTTTTTTCTGCCGGATAAAGGTAAAGTAAAGAGGGAAATATTCGAAGTTTCTTTTTTTTTTTGGTTCGACCCGTGAAAAGATATACTCTGGAATTTTCGATTCATTCGAAAGAAATATAATAAAGAAGACAATAACAAACAAAAAAGAATCCAAAAAAAAGAAAAGAGTAATAAATTATATATATATATGATACTGTAGTAGTATACACTAAAATTAGGAGAATCCATAGAGATA